CCTGTTAATTGTATGGATTCCGTTGAAGAATTCTGTTCATCTCTTAAAATGAGTTTGAATAGACTTCTTCCTCGGTATGTCCCTAATCTCACTGAAATACCTTTGTTCCAAGGTATGACGTGGGAACCAACCATTAAGTGCCTTCCATCCTTTTATTTAACTAAGTTTGATAGAGGAGGATTAGGACGTGAGAAGGTTAAAGATTAGAAATCGGTCTTTACCTTCTTACCCTTTGAGCTTGCTAATTGGCGTGAGCTTGTGAACTTTGTTCACGCTCAGGGTCAACAGTGGTCTCAAGGCGCATTATGGCCTGAGTATATCAGATATCCACTAGAGAAAACGAAGAAATTGATAAGTGGATGGTCTTTAGATATATTTGAGCGAACTAATGGTCCCTTGTTGCCTTCGATAAACGACTTTGGTTTACGATGGATACCAGGGAAACTAGGTTGTTCGTGTCCAGGAGGGGGCAAAGGGCGAATCTTCGCCATAGGTAACTATGTTAATCAGCGGTTGTTGAAGCCTGTTCACGATTGGTGTATGATTGTTTTACGGTCATTGCCAACCGATGGAACATTTAATCAAAGAAAACCGTTGGATAACTTAGTGGGCAATAGATATTGCTACTCATTTGATTTAAAGTCTGCCACCGACCGGTGGCCGTTACTTTGATTATTTGAGGTAATGTTTTCTCTATTTTACCGAAGTTTTGCTTCTAGTGTTGTGAATTCAGCACTAGCAACAAAGATTTTCACTGTACCGTTTGTAAGGAAACTAAATAGTACAGTGTCATTTGTTGCGGGGCAGCCTCTCGGTTACTATTCGTCTTGGGCTCTCTTCTCCTTAACCAATCATATATTAGTATGGTGGTGTGCGGAGGAGGTTTACCCTGGATCAGTGTTTAAAGACTATGCCATTTTAGGCGATGACGTTGTCATCGCTAATACGGCAGTCGCTGAGAAGTATGAGCAGGCCTTATCCCGTATAGGAGTTTCAAAAAGTTATCAAAAGTCTCTTATATCGGATACTGGGTGTGCTGAATTTGCCAAGAAATTCAGGGTTGCAGGTTTATATAAAGATTTCTCACCTCTTTCTTTGAAAAATCAGCTATCTTCCCACCATCCATATGGTTTGATGGGTGTTCATAACACCTACACTATTAAGAGATTGTCTACTCTTGCTCGTGTAGGAGGTGCAGGTTATAGGCAATTGGCAAGGTTCGATCACCAACGATCTAAGCATTTTATGCGGGTCGTTGCCATGTATCATAAAACCCTGCTACCTGCGGATCTCTGGTTAGGCCGCGGTTGTCCTTTGAATCCTGACTTAAGAGGAAAAATTATTGACTTCTTGCGTAAGGGGATGGCCCCTCGTGATTTGAAAATTAGACCTTATGATTTATTTAATCAGCCAGGTATGAAGGATTTTCTTGAGTGGTCATGTTTAAGGGCTTGGGTGAAACAGTGGCTTAAGTATATAAAATGGTATTATTCTTTAGCACTGTCTCCTTGTGTAACCATCCAGGATTTCTTTGAGGCACCTGTGATCAACCATAATTGGAAGATCACTAAGGCCAATCCAGATTTCATTAGATTTGGATTGATCTGGAAGGTCTATGATATGGTTGCCTTATTGGGTCCCGACTTCAAGGTACCTATCCTTGAGCCGTTGAAGAGTGATATTAATTATCCTTATTTAATGGGTGGAACGTCTGGTACACAATTCTTGGTGTGTTCCGAAGGTTTAATCCAACCTTCGGCAGCAAGAGGGGTGGTCTTTCCTGGTTTAACAATCCAGGATTCTGCAACCCCCTTGTCGACCATCAAAGTCTATAATAGAAATAGAATAAGGGGTTAAGTTACATATGTAAACATCAACTAGACTTCGGTGGTTCACAACCACCCACTTCTTTGAAACATCAAATCCGGCGTAGTATGAGTTCTACGTTAGTAAACGAAGAATTGGGTGATATCAAATCCTATGTCCAAAAGTGGAGCACCATTATCTGATCAGGCTAAAGAAAGACTGAAGGCCAAAATGAGATATGAGAAAAGGTTGAAACGACAAGAAGAGCGCTTAGTGAGGAGACAAGACCGGAGGGAGGAAATTCTCGCGAATAAGGAAGCACGTCGACTCCGAAAGGAAGCTCGCGAGAGGGAAAGATAGGAAAAAAAAACCAATGACATTCATCCCAAGCCGATTGCTTCTTTCGAGATGGTAGTGAGGAAGGAAAATGCTTTGTCTTTCGATGTAGTTTCAAGTCTTCGATGTCCCTCGGAGACTGACAAGAGTCAGAATGGGTACTAACAGAGTAGTAGAATGGGATTGATGATGAGCGGGCAAAAGCAGCCCCCAGATCTCCTGGTTTGTGAGCCAGGTTCAACCCTTCTTTTTTCTTGGCATGAGATGCCGTTACACCATACACAGTAGGCGAAAGACCAAGCACAAATCTCGATCTATAGGGTTTTGGTCTTTCGACATGTGATTCACTGCCGAAAGCTCCTTCTTGTACGCTAGCACTTGAGGGAGGTGGTTCGGCTACCTTTTTCGTCGTGTTTGCGGATGGAACATCAAATCACTAATTTCTTTCTCTCTTATTACTATGCCATTGATGAAGATTCATAGCTTGGGAAAAGACCTGAAATCCTACCTTCCGGCATAGCGAGAAAGTGTTGACAGAGCAGAGTGAAAGGCACCACATTGAGAGGCGGGCAACGAGGTTATATCGCTCTAAAACAGGTACTGATAACGAACCACAAGCCCTATTAAGCCGAAGAAAGAAGCAATCATACCCCAAGATATTGCACTTCAAAATCGTTACTAGAAGCACTGCAAGCGCACTTCCTATCTAGGCAAACCAAACCCGAAAAAAGACCTCCCTCCCGGCTAGCCTTGCAAGAGCGGGAGAATAGAACTGAGCATCAAGGCTGCAAGACAGAAGGAAGGTTCCCGCGTGCAGGAAAGCTTTTTCACCGTCTATTGGGTATTTGTCTCTATCTCGCTCTCCCAACTCATACTTATGATAGGCGGGCTCAATGCCAGATATTTACCTCTGGAAATCCTTCTCTTTGAATTTCCGGTATTCAGTTGTCTTCCTTGGTTCCACCCTTCCATTCATGAAGCAGATCGCCGGGAAGGCTCTTTCTCAAGCATAAAGCGAGAGTTTTCGACCCTTTCACATCGAAAGACAAACAAAACTCCTGGTAGAAAGCCTGTTTCTTTAGTAGGAAATCAACGCGTTGAAAGATCTTTGATCTCACCCTGGGAACAAGTCCAACAAAGCACTTTTCCCTACCAAATTCTATCTATCTTTGCCTGCTTCTTCCATTCGCTGAGCCTTTCGCTCCTCTCCTTTCAGTCGAGTGGCTTTCGCTCCTCTCTCCTCTCTCTGTTCTCATTTAGCTTTAGCAGGGAAGCAAGCAGACTTCAATCGAAAGGAAGAATCCTTGAAATGTATTCAATAGGATACGAACATAGTCTAGCTACAAATAGAGTATGGGTAATATTTGGAAGGAAAGATGAAAGTTTTTTGAAATGAGAAAACTTGCCCTATAAATCCCCTAAGGGCCTGACCTCTAAATTGATATGGGCTTTCCGAGCTAGCAGGCCAACAACCATCCATCCTGACCTGAGAGAGGATAGGTCTCACGCACTTACTCAATTACCTAAAAAAGGGAGAATGAAAAAGAAAAGCAGAAGGGGAATAGAAAACAGAAGCGCTTCCACTCCCACTCCAACTTGCGAGAAGGGACCGTATTCTTCGATGTCCCCTTAGGTAAGTATGTCCCGTAGGTATCCTTCCGCCTTCCGCTGTCGGTTATGCAAGATATTCCCCCACTTTCGTCAAGGTATGGTAGGTCTATTCCCAGGTTATGGATTCCAGTGAGATTTAAGCTAGCCAATTAGATGCCTTCCAATATAAATCAAATAAGAGGGCTTGCTACAGTGTATTTCACTTGTCTGATGGCTTTAAAAAAGAGGTAACGAAGATTCTATATGGGAAGAAAACAAATTAGATCGAGGAAGAAATCCTATATTAGTCCTAGTACTGGCATTAATGGAAAACCTAGTCACAAGATATCCTCGCTCTTACTACTGGTATTTGGATAACTTCAAGGACCTTCGACCTATTAGCTCGAGAGCAAGAAAATAAAGAGTGTAGGGTGCTGGCTTAAAAGATGGAGCTTCTCTTCTCATCGAAACAAATCTATCTCTTATCCTTCTTTAGTTAGCCCTCCCCAGGGAAAGCCGTTTATTACACTACACGATCTTGACTTAGATGGATCTTTATCTTTGCCCTAACCTAGCTTGCTGGAACTGACCCAAAAGCTAGAGATTCAGAATGGACTGAAACTATATCTTTCCGAACTAGCACTTCAACTAGAATGATGGCAACTACCATTAGTCATATATAAAGTGTTATCCTTACCGGTTTAAAAGGTAGACTATGAATATTGAAACTCCTACACTTACTGGGAATGGCCCTATCAACACCTCCAACTTAAGCTGGATCTCTAGGTGGCTGACCAGGAGAAGGACTCGCTTACAAATTCACTTGCTTTCAATAATCCTGCTTGAAAACTGACTTTCTTACATTAATAGACTAGCCTTTCTTTTATTTCGACTCAAGGCTTTAGTGCAATATCTTAGGTAAAAAGACAGGGGATCGCTATGCCACTTAATTGTACAGGTTGGGGTTACACTCACCTACCATTCCCCTACCGCTCCGTGGGCTTCTTCTTCTTAGTCTGCTCGAAAGGAAAGCAAGTCACTCGAGAGTAGAAAGAAAGAGACTAGAGTATGACAGAACCAGTGGCCTTTGCGCTTGGTCTTGGATTAGATTGCCAAGGCCTCTCTCTGATAAGTTAAATGATCGATGATGTGCCTTCCCGAGGGTTTGATGATTAAGAAGTACATAATTCAATGAATTGATACCCATCAAGCTCTTTGTCAGTTTTACAGGACAAAGAACTTGCCCGCGTGTGCGGATGGTATTCAGTTTTGATTCCTCAATCTCCAACTGTCTTTCTAAAAGAGTCTTCGTCAAACCCCGGGCTCACAAGCCCTCAGGTCACCCCCGAGGTTCCACAAGTCGCCCACCAAGAAGTTTCCGCTTCCAGTCTATCACAGTATGAAAAGGTAGCTGGCGACATCCGTACTCGAATTCTTAAGGAGACTAGCTATCGGTTTCGGAAAAGGATAACAGATGCAAATCCTCTATCTTTCACCCATTTGCTATTCTTTTGTTGAGACTCCCCCGCCAGGCACGAAGAGTCATTTATGGGAGTAACCTTCCTTCGCTCGTGCTTCTAGCAAGTGTGAAAACTGGAATAGAGTTCTACAAGGGGCATTCTTCGTTGGGCAATCCAAGCATGGCACTTCTACTCGGGTCGAGGCTGCCACTCGTTCCTAAGACGGATCAAAGAAGAAAGAAAAGAACCTGAACTAACGTCCACCCTCTGGATTGTGTGACATTACTAGGAGAGAACCAGGCGTTCAAGCTATAAGATCAAATTTGACTTTTTGATCCAATCGATTATGCAGTTGATTTAGCAGCATAACCATAACTAGCACCAGATCGGTCTTGACATATAGGCGAAAGCTACTTATGGTCCAGCAACTTGATCTCGCTCTGGAAAAGGAAGTCTAGGCTTCTTTCCTTCCTGCCGCTGTTAATGACATTTATGGATCAAGAGGATTGATTAATAAAGAATCTTATGAATATGGGTATATATCCTTTATAACTGGCTAGTAATGCACATGTCTTTCTTCTCTTACTATGAGTGGGCGTGCTACCGAAATGACTTCAGGTTCTTTGACTAGGGACATAGCTATAAGATCTACTACTAGTGCTTTAGCCAGAGCCTTCTTCTATGCAAGATCTATTGATGTGATAGACAGATCATGAGCATAAGACTCTGATGCTTAGTTTGTTCCATTTCTAGCTAGAATTAGAATAAACGATCTCGAGATGTGTCGGCCGGGATGCCGCAGGCTCGGATGGAGGGAACGTGAGGCAGCGTGATTGATGGCTTTCAAAGAGGCTATGCCGGGTCTTTTCTTTTCTAGGTTTTCCCCTCTCTACCTAGGACGCATTTACTGGCTAAGCTCACAGGCTAGGGGCCTATCCAAGGCAAGATCCTGCTGTGGTGTAATCAATAGCTTATGATTCTCATTTGACTCAGCGTTAGAGGATCTAGAGTTCCAGTGTTTTTCCTGATATCCCGCCTGTTATAATCAAAGACTTTTTCCCTTCTATTCCTTTGCGAACCAGTAACAAAGTGCTTGGTATTGTCCCTGCATGTGGTGTGGTGTTTTGTTTTCCCCTCCCTGTAGAATATGCGTAGGAGGACCCACTATAATGGATTCTCCTCCTGAAGTCAGAGTATCCAGATCTTTTCCTCACCTCGTCCCGCTATTCCGCTTTCTTTTCTCTATGTGGTATGTGGTGTCTTCATTCCCCGTAGCTGTATTAGTAGTCCCCGGTAATAGGAGTCTTTCCCCAAGGAAGGAAGCCTTTTCAATCTCCTTCAAGCAAGTCAAAGCTAGCAGTCGTAGGGTAAGCCCTTTTGTCAGCCATTGAGCAAGTGAGTTCTTTTTTAGCCAGTTCGGAAAAAGAAAGTGCCATTCCATCTGCCTTCGAGCTCAGCTAATCCCCAGCCCCTTCTGTTGCAGTTGCAGTAAAAGGGGAATCCATTAGATCAGGAAAGGAAGATGCATTTTCCTAAGAAGAGAATAAAGCGACTTCTGGACTTTCTGTGGCAAGCCCCTCTATCGATTGTTAGTTCCCAGCCATGGGGAGTTCTCTTTCTCCAGTTTGAGATCCAGCTGGCTAGTTTGAAAGTGTTTACTTTACAGGGGGTAATCTAGTAGCAGTACCGGTCCCGATGGTGATCTCTTTTTTTGGGGTCCAGGCCGGTACTTTTCCCATCCTGTGATCAAGGCTGAGATAAAAGCCTGTTTTGTAAAGCCAGTTAAAGGCCAGCAAATGCAATCTCTGAGTCTAAGGAAATTGCTTTTACTTTACACCGGTGTGAGACCCTCCTTTTCTTTTCCTTCCTTGTGCGAACCATTTCAAGGACTGGACTCCATTTTCTAAAACCAGTGAAGATATTTGCAATTCTCTTCTCAATGTCGTGCCAGCTGAGGGAATAGTTTACAGGCAAGTTACATTTGCTGTGGAACCAGTCGAGGCTGGTCAAGATCAATAGGCCAAGTGACTTTGAAAGCCTTCCAATTTGAGTTCCCTTTGTAAGCCCTGCTCTCGGAAAGTTCCCTGCCGAGCTTGTTGAAGTTTTAGAAACCACTTTGCTCTGCTTGCGGTCCATTCCCTTCATTTTGTAGGAGGGGTGGTGAGACAGAGCAGAGCTGGAAAGGAGCCCTCGGGGTGCTGCTGCTTTAGAAAGCTAATTTCTTCCTTTCTCAAAAGACAGCATTCTCTATTTTATGAAAAGTGGAGTGAGAGCCTCTGCTTGCGGGTGAGGGGCGCTGGAAAGCAAGAGAGCGAAAGCTGTTCTCATCTCAACGGAAGCTGAGATTAATTACAACCCGCTACCGGAGAGAGTGTCTTTCAAAGTAGCCTGAACCGCCTTCTCACGCTAATAAACGGCCTTAGAGACCCTTCCTCAGCAGGAATATATACGAGACTAAATGCGAGTAGTGGAGTTTACGTAGCGAGTATAGAAAATCAAAATGAATAAACGCTTTATTGCGATTTCTTCTTCAGCCGGTTGGAGTTTCAGTTGACTTAGTTTACCTGAAGCACCCATAGAAGCTCCAGTTTTCCAGATGGAGCCACAAATAGGAGGATGGAAAGATACGACTAATTTCACTGTGGCGCCCCTAGACGATTAAAAGGTCGTCTTAGGGATAGAGTTCTTGGATACCAAACCAAAGCCGTCCCTACGCCATACTTAGGCACCTTAGGCATCATGGATGAAGGAAGACCAGGCTCAAGGCCATCTCTTCCTTCATTTTCTGACTTCTATCCCTTTGAATAGCAAAGTAGCCCAGCAAGGGGGAATCCCAGAGTAGCTAGAAGTAGAAGATTCAGCCTCTGTCAGAGGAAAGACGGGGGACACTGGGGTTGAACTCCTTTCTTTGACTGTCACTGAACGAATCCGGTAATCGGTGCCGTGCAACCCTTCTTCTTCTTATAGAAAAGAAGCATCCCTTGGCTTATCTGCTTTAGAGGCAAAAGTCAGTCAAAGCAAACTTGTCAATTCCATACGGACAAATGAAAGCTAGGCTAGTTAGGAAAAAAACACTTATAACATCGGGAACCACAGAAAGCTCAAATCTTTCTAAAAAAGAAATTACCGAACGTCTTCGGAAACTATTGGGGGACTGCTCCTCAAATGCAATAGGAAGGGTACGGTTCCGCTATCACATAGTAGTGATGAAAAGCTTCCCGTAACACAGCAGCTAATAAAGCAAGCGGACATTTCATTCAAGTGTAAAGTCAAATTCAAGAAAAGAAAGCCTGGTGCCACTGACTGGCCGACTGGGCCTTAAGCTGACTATTCTCTAGACCGGGAAATGACTCCTCCACTTCTCACTTCTAGGCTGATGCCCTAATCTTTCTTATGGAAGGGCATTCTCTAACACTCCTATCCGTGAAAACTCACTATTTGAAGTGCTCGAACCCACAAAGTGGAAGTATCTACTCGAAGGATAGATAGAGTTCTGCCAGCACCCTTCAAGCTATGAAAGGGGGGGCAGGACGCCAGAAGAGAGTGAAGTGGCCGACAAGCTATATATATCTTTGGAGACCGGCATTCAATTCATTCTATTACTCCCTGCGTTGGTGCCAACCCTGACTATTGGCAGTGAAATCAATGTCGTCTAGAAATGTCATCTAAAGACAGGCAGAAGGTCTCTCCTAGTTCCAAGGAAAGCCCTCAACCAAGACCCCCACGCCATTTACTTCCTATGGATTATCTTGGCTAACTATTTCATTAAATAAAGCCCTCGCTCCGAGAAAAGCTTTTCGTCTTTTCGGGGATCAGTTAAGGAAGGACCAGAAATTTCGGTATCTTCTAAAATGTGAGAATTGATTCTCAGTTCTGAGAAAGCATAATTAAAGTACATTATCCGATTCGGGGGTAGGACTGGTACTAGCTACGGCATCTGATTGAGCAAAGGGGATCAATTCAACGGTGGAAGTTTGGCAGGCATTGATTGAAGCTACATCCGGAGATTCAGCGGTATCAGATTCTCTAATAGCAGAAGATTGGGAGATATCAGACTCCCCGGTAGCAGACTCTTTGGCACCGGACGATCAGACTTGTCAATCATTCGACTCAGCGGTAGAAGCCGGTCGGAAGAAAGCAGACAGTTCAACGAAGGCTCGGTCCTAATTTATATTTCCCTATAAGTTTAGCAGTCCTCTCCAGTTCGCCAACTCTTTATGGGTCTTCGTGGAAAAGAGTACTATCTTGTAATGGAACTTCTTTGCCAGCTTTCCGCTATCGAAAGGAAGGTGTTCAGGGCTTTTTCCCTTCCAAGTTTTATAAAAGTAAGTAGAAGAAGGAACTGACGGTCTAGACCTAGAGGTCAGATCCATCCTATAATAGAAAGATTCGAATAGGCGAAGGTACTCAAGCGAGAAAGGTGGCTGGCATTGTCACTGGTCTTTTTCTTTTTGCTTCCTTTCTTTTTGGTGATTGTATTCTCTAGTGAACGGTACTAGCTGCTTGTTTTTATTTGACTATCCAGTCAAGGCCTATAATAGAGCTTATCTTTTTCCCCGTATTCTTTTCCACCGGTACTTCCTTTTTCTATTTGTACTATCTATTTAATTGACCAATAGCGGAACTAGATCTCCTGCGGTACCGATGGATCTAAAAAGAAAGGAGTTCAAGGCCCTTGCAATCCACTGACATAGGTTCTTTCTATTCTCTTTCTATTGTCTCGGCATTCTGGGTTGACTCTTCTCTTCTACAGCAGGGAAAGACAGTCTTCAAGAAAAGAAAGACCTGTGCCCATCTTCTAGTTTTTGCTCTTCCCCTTCAGTTTCAGTAGGGCAAGCCCTTTCCTCAACCATTTCTGCACCCATTCTCCGATCCGAGCAGGAGAACATGAAGCTTTTCTCTTGAATTGCTCTTTTGATTGAGTTCAAGAAAGCCTTCGTCCAATAGGAACCCTACTTATCTAGCTTATACATATAAGGAAAGGAACTAATACCAGTCTCGATCAAAGGAGTCCAAAAGAACGGGGTTGGATGCGCTTCTGTCTTTAAAGAGAGTTCACCGAGGGTGAGCATATTTCTTTTCTCTTGTGTTGGCTTTGCAAGTTCCTGCTGTGCATCCCTGCCCGATCATTTTCTTCTGATTATCTGTTTTTAGCCAAACTACTAGCTTCTGGGAGGAGGGTTATAGACTCATTCAGGTTGAGACGGACTCCCTGGTTTCTATACAGAAGCTGCACAATGGCTGGGCCTGAGGATCCACATTTCAAGATTATCCTGAGAATCAGAGAAGGGATTGGAGGTGTGAATTGAGACATATTTGGAGGGAAGGCAATGTGAAGATGTGTTGGCTAAGCAAAGTCTCGGTCCTGCTCCTGGCTTAACCATCCTACGTGACCCCCCCACGAAAGTGGAAAAAGCATAATAACTTAGGCGCGACGACACCTAGAGTTGTTACAGTGAGGGAGAGCGAAAAGCCTAGGCACTATGGGGTGAATTACCGGTGCGAGAAGGGGAATTCAGCCAATCTTTCCCGTTGACAACCAAAAATACGGGGAAAATGAAAGAATGGCACGATTGAACTCTCACTTAGGAAAGGAAATTGACTTTCATCCAAAAATCCCGAGAAAACGTGAACTTGTCCGATTCAAATTTGATTTATGAAGGGAAAAGTGATTGCAACGAAAATTCCCGAGACCATTGATTAGAATGTTCCTGAGGCGGGCAGGCAAGGAGATTACTTAGCGCATTGACTAATTCAATTTGGACGACTAGCCTAGTGGCACAATAAAAAGCGAATTTGCCTCAACAAGTCGTGTAGGAATAGGAATCCGAGGAAAGAAGTCAGGTTTGTCTCTCCACTACTTGATGTGGGGTTATCAGAGTTTATCAGCATAATAGAAAGAATCAGCTATTGGGTAGGCACTCCTAGCAGCAAGATAGGTTGTCTTTGCTCCGCTCCTGGGTCATACCCTAAAGAAAGGTGCCCCGACAATATCAATATTGAGTACCAAAACTGGGATGACCAATCGATAGATAGGTGGGAATCTCTTTTCTATCTATGGTAGCGCCCATTTGAGGATCGAGACGACGTGACAGACTATTGACAACATGTTTCATAGGCATTGACTTGGAAGTGGGAAGAAAAACCTTGTGGTACGGTACTCCACCTTTCGGGGTTATATCCGCTACGAAGAAGACCAAAATCCATACCTGGGTCGGGCACCCCCCAAATAGATTGAATCTTGATGAGTCGAAATTGCGTTTTTTGGCTAAAGTAGCCGAAGTTCCAGTGCCATTTGAGTGAGGAATTGAGTTTGAGCCCCAAAGCATGGTTACCGGGGAATTCTATAGCGAAACAAAAACCCTAGTTAGGTACGAAAGAGCTGACAAAAGAGCTATTAGCTATTAGACCTAGGAGTTGGGAGGGCTTTTTCGGGTATCACCTCGAACGGGCAATCGGATTAGGCCAGGAAGAGAGGGTCTTCTTTACCTTCAACAACATCAGCTTGCAGAAGACCTAGAAAGCCTCCTCCCTGACTTTTCTGTGAACCTTTCTCGCTAGAGTCACGAGTGGGATAACATGTGCTTTTAGGAAAGACGGAAAGCGGAACTTCTCGCTTGGCTAGGGGGGAAGAGCTAGCTGCCATCTTGGTTCAGTCCGAAAGCACAGAAGAGACTCATTCCTTTGGTCCCCATCTTCGCCTGTGTGACCTTCTGTTTTCATTCAGTCGTGGTCGGGGCTTAGCCCTCAATCCCTATCTCAAGGGCATGACCTAGGGCCCCCTTTCGGGAGAAGAAAAGGGTAGGGATGACAGGATCATAGCTATCAACCAAGGAGTTGTTGATGTTGATTCGGAAAGATTATCTAGAAGGTTTAGGAATTTGTTTTCCTTCCTTTTGATCCAACAAAGGAGGATTCTTGGTATCTCAGGAAAAGCTCTTCGATCTCCCTAGTGAGAATCCGCCTCACTTCGCTCTCTTCTCTTGTTCGTGTTTGGAACAGAGGTCTCTCTTCCCTGCGTTGGGAATGCTAACGCATTTCCTTGTTCCTTTCGTTTTGTGTATATGTCAGAATGAGACTGAAAAGCTTCGTGTCCGTTGTAAATTGTTCACTTAATCGCGCATCATTTTCGAGAAGATCATAACAGACGTTTGAATCTGTTCTTTAATCCCCATCTTTCATTCCAACTCTATTTTCTTGTGTGCGATCCTTTTTTAGGATCCTTCTTTCAGGTTTGGAACCCTGACGCGGAAGAATTCTGAAGAAGAGTACTACGGCGAACTTCAAACTGAAGACGAACCCAAGAAGCTCAATGGGCTAGTTTCAAGTTCGATCAGACACGAAATCAGGTATAGCCACCAGCCTAGATAGAACGGGCGGGGGAAGAAAAACTAGGAGCGAGCCACATTCAAGAGGGTTGTCAAAGGCCCTCTCAATAGAGCGATTTTGTCATTGAATCGATGGAGGGAAGACTCCTTCGGTAGGTGCCCCCGACTCTTCCTGTTTCAGGGATGGGATCTTATGGCTTAATCTCTGATTGCGCGGGATTCATCTTTGTTTGGTACCCTCAGGCCCTGAACCAGGGGTTGGAAGGACTTTACAATTGAACACGCTGCGGGCGATGAAACTCGGCAAGGAGAAGGCTGAACCCAGGTGCTACACTACAGTAGAAGCTTTGGCAGTTTACCATGGCTTGATGTTATAGTTGTCATGCTAAAGCCGTTGATAGCTACTTCGCTTGACGAGCTAAGTAGAAAGACTTTCTGGATTCATCCACAACTGATGGTGCTTGCTTTAGGTTGATCTGATCCCTAGTTCGGATTCGGAAAGGCTCTGACTCTTTCACCGGTTAGGTTCCCGGCTTGTGCCCCTAGCTAGTAGGTAGGTGAAAGCACTTTTGGCAATGGCTTTTCGAAAGCATTTTCTAGAACAGGGAGGCGTTTAGTTCCTTTGGTTTGGAAGCGAGACAGATGTTGGGAAAAGCAAGTACTCGGTCTTTGATGAAAAAAGAATCTTTCTGGAACTCGGCATGATCCTTTTGAAGTTCTCCCGTCCGGATTGACTTAGGAGGTTTATTCAGAACTACGAATGGGATTCGTTCAAGGCAGTCGCATTTGAGGGACTTTGAGGGCATTCTTCCACTAAGAGCAATGAGTGAAATAAGCTTATGGAATCGGCATTTATGTGTCACGCACGATAGTTCGATTGGGAAGGTACCTTAGGTTAGCCAAATCACTATCTTCTTTTTTTTCTTGATCTGAATAGATCAGGGTCTTTTTCTAATTAAGGAAGTAGCACCGGCGGCAGTTAACTAAGAGGGCTTTTCCCTCTTTTTAGGGCTTACCTCTTTTTTCCTTTGAGAGTCATCAGAGAATGGGAGGTGACAGTACGTCATATGCTTTCCTCTTCAAGAGCTGCAGGGCGTCAGAGTCAAACCCTTGATTTCTCCACAACGAAATGTGAGATATAAGCTAGAATAAAGTACCAACAAAGAAGAGGCTGATCCTTTCGCTTCGGGATCCCCCGTTACTCCACTACTGCCTTCCCCTGATTCAGGGGCGGGCGGACCAACAATCCATAGTGTAGAGGGCTGGCTCATCAATCGAGTACGGTCCGTGTGCCCTTTTTCTCTTAGTCGCTAATAGAAGAGAGCTGCACAATCAATAATTGGAGTGCCCGGGCATATCAACATCCAATTCCTATTCCTCAAGAGGGAAATTCCTCGCACATAATTAAGGGAGCCATTGAAAGGTGACCGAAAGACCAGATACGGGGACTGCCCGAGCTAATGATAGAGGCAAGAACACTTTCCGGCCAGGCCTTACTATAACCAACCTTACAGATCCCACTCAATCTTTTACACCGATGTATCGTACTCTCTCGACCAGGTCATCATAAGAAAAGACTGCTAAATCTTTCCAAAGTGATAGAAGGAGGGAAGGCTAGCTACAACTAAATAACAGCCAGCTGAAAAACGCTAGCTAGCTAGGCTAGCGCGCAATGGCTTTCTCTGATAGGGGCTCGCTTCTTCAAGCTCCGCCCAACCTATACAAGGTGCTGCTCGCTTTCTCTCAGCCACCAGTGGCTTATGTGGTGGTCGGCATTCTTACGTGCTCCTCCTTGCCCCCTACTTAAGAATCCAAAGTTGACCTTTGGATATTGTCGTGACGCTTTGGTTACGAAGGTTACCGGGGTCTAGGTTTATGGATGGATTCAGTCAGCGAAAGTCCTCAATCAATATCAACAACATGTCGTGACCGCTTAGGCTTGGTTGATTTTGTCAGAAAAGAAAGTAGGTTTCGGGGGGTTCATTGATTAGTACACCTCCGGTGCTGGTAAGGTCGGGACCGTGGTCGTCCGTCTCCGGTTTGCCGGCCGATAAGATCTCTGAGATTGACCAGCCAGCTGGGTTGGTTTGGCTATTCCTTTCTATTGAAAAGGAGTCAGCTGTCTGCGCGAGTCACCTTCTTCTAGGCTCCGCTGGACGACACGGCATTCTCGAGGCCGGCCGTACTTGTGATGGTTCCCAAGGATCCAATATGACCACTTAGGTCTACGTTGCCGCGATATTGTTCTATGGAAGCGGGCGGGCTGTTAGAAGTTCGGCCCGCTTTCTTTTGGTGTCGTAGGGGAGGGATTGACCTTTCTAACGCATATTCAGTCGTACCGGCATGGCCCCACTGATTTGTTTTCGATCGGAGCATCAAGCAGCGCAACCCGGTTCTACTTGACTAAGCCCCGTGCTCGTCCAAGGAGGGAGTTTGCTTTACCCAACTCCCTTTTTTATAACAAGGCAGAAACCCCCGAC